GGGTGGACGTGCTATTTGTTTACATCCATTAGTTCGTAAAGGATTCAATGCAGACTTTGATGGGGATCAAATGGCTGTTCATGTACCTTTATCTTTGGAAGCGCAAGCGGAGGCTCGTTTACTTATGTTTTCTCATATGAATCTCTTTTCTCCGGCTATTGGAGATCCCATTTCGGTACCAACCCAAGATATGCTTATTGGACTCTATGTATTAACGATCGGGAATCGTCGAGGTATTTGTGCAAATAGGTATAATCCATGGAATCGCATAAACTATCAAAATGAAACAGTTAATGATTATAAGTATAAATATACTACGAAAGAGAAAGAGCCCTATTTTTGTAGTTCCTATGATGTACTTATAGTTTATCAGCAGAAACGAATCAATTTAGATAGTCCTTTGTGGCTTCGGTGGCGACTAGATCAACGTGTCATTGCCTCAAGAGAAGTTCCTGTCGAAGTTCAATATGAATCTTTGGGTACCTATCATGAAATTTATGGGCACTATCTAATAGTAAGACGTATAAAAAAACAAACCCTTTGTATATACACCCGAACCACTGTTGGTCATATTTCTTTTTCTCGAGAAATAGAAGAAGCCATACAGGGGTTTTGTCAGGCCTACTCATACGGTACCTAAGCTAAGGAATTATGTAATACCGCGGGAATTTGGATCTCTCCGGTTCAACTGGAATCATAATTCCTTAATTTCTACATGAATCGAGATCCAGTAAAGGAGGTCTTCGAATCACTGACTCAAACCCATTGGCGAATCCTACTCAGCGGAATAGAGAAGTACTTATGGCAGAATGGGCTGATCTGTTCTTTTACAATAAAGCGATAGATGGGTCTGCCATGAAACGACTTATTAGCAGATTAATAGATCACTTCGGAATGGCATATACATCGCACACCCTGGATCAAGTAAAGACTCTGGGTTTCCAGCAAGCCACGGCTACATCCATTTCATTAGGAATTGATGATCTTTTAACAGTACCTTCTAAGGGGTGGCTAGTCCAAGATGCTGAACAACAAAGTTTCATTTTAGAAAAGCACCATCATTATGGGAATGTACACACAGTAGAAAAATTACGCCAATCCATTGAGATATGGTATGCTACAAGTGAATATTTGAGACAAGAAATGCATCCTAATTTTAGGATGACTGATCCTTCTAATTCAGTCCATATAATGTCCTTTTCGGGAGCTAGAGGAAATGCATCTCAGGTACACCAATTAGTAGGTATGAGAGGATTAATGTCGGATCCCCAAGGACAAATGATTGATTTACCGATTCAAAGCAATTTACGCGAAGGACTTTCTTTAACGGAATATATCATTTCCTGCTACGGAGCCCGCAAAGGAGTTGTGGATACTGCTGTACGAACATCAGATGCTGGATACCTCACGCGTAGACTTGTTGAAGTAGTTCAACACATTGTTGTACGTAGAACAGATTGTGGCACTACCCGAGGCATTTTCGCGAGTCCTAGAAATGGGATGACGGAAAGAATTTGGGTCCAAACACTAATTGGTCGTGTATTAGCATACAATATATATATGGGCCCACGTTGCATTGCCGCTCAAAATAAAGATATTGGGGTTGGACTTGTCACTCGATTCATAACCTTTCGAACACAACCAATATATATTCGAACCCCCTTTCTTTGCAGGAGTATATCTTGGATCTGTCGATTATGTTATGGTCAGAGTCCCACTCATGGCGACCTGGTCGAATTAGGAGAAGCAGTAGGTATTATTGCGGGTCAATCAATCGGCGAACCGGGGACTCAACTAACATTAAGAACTTTTCATACCGGCGGAGTATTCACAGGTGGTACTGCAGAACATGTACGAGCCCCTTTTAAGGGAAAAATAAAATTCAATGAGGATTTGGTTCATCCCACACGTACACGTCATGGGCATCCTGCTTTTCTATGTTATATAGACCTGTATGTAACTATTGAGAGTCACGATATTCTACATAATGTGAATATTCCACCCAAAAGTTTTCTTTTAGTTCAAAATGATCAATATGTAGAATCAGAACAAGTGATTGCGGAGATTCGCGCTGGAACATCCACTTTCAATTTTAATAAAGTGAAAGAGAAAGTTCGAAAACATATTTATTCTGACTCAGAGGGAGAAATGCACTGGAGTACCGATGTGTACCATGCACCTGAATATAAATATGGTAATGTTCATCTCTTACCCAAAACAAGTCATTTATGGATATTATCAGGAGCTCTGTGCAGATCCAGTATAGTGCCTTTTTCGCTCCACAAGGATCAAGATCAAATGAATGTTCATTCTGTTGAACGGAGATCTATTTCTGACCTCTCCGTGACTAATGATCAAGTGAGACACAAATTGTTTAGTTCGAATCCTTACGGTAAAAAGGGGGGGGTTCTTGATTATTCAGGACCTGATCGAATCATATCCAACGGTCATTGGAATTTCATATATCCTACCATTCTCCACGAGAATTCTGATTTATTGG